AAAAGTCCCCCTTGAAACCAGAATCCATTTTCCTTGATACCTAACATAATGCAGAAAGGGATCCTTGAACAACCATAGAATAATCGGAAAATGCTTAGTACATGCCTTTAAAAAATGTTCTAACTTTAGGTAGAAATAGACTCGTGCAAGAAAGGCTCCGTAAGATGGTGATCGTAAATGAGAGGATTGGTTGCGGATAAAAACGAAGATGGATTCGCATTCACACACATAGGAATTATATAGGAACAATAAGAATCTTTGATTCTTTTTTTTTGAAACAGACCTTTTTAGAGTAATAACACTATTACAATACTCATAAAGAAAGAATCGCAACAAATGCAAACAGGAAATATCTTTTACCCAGTAACGAATCATTTGAACCAAGATTTCAAAATGGATAGGGTGAGGTATCAATATATCTAACACATAATTTAAACGTGAAAATTTGTCCTCTAAAAAAGGAAATATGGAATGAATTGATCGTAAATTGTGGTATTTTTTTAATTCTTTTCCTTCGAGGGAAGATATTAATCGCATAGAAAATGGAATTTCCGCAATAGCCGCAAATCCCCCTGAGATCCATTGAGAATACAAATTTTTGGGGAGTACAAGAAATTCATTTTTATTAGAATCATTAACAGAAAGAATCGAATGATTCTGTTGATACATTCGAATAACTAAACGTTTTACAACTAGTAAACTGTACTTTGTGTCATAACCCTTTTTTATATTTGACAATAAAACGGGCCTATTTAAATCTAAATCCTGATCATGTACAAGTGCATAAATATATTCCTGAAAGATAAGTGGATATAAAAAATCGTCTTGCCAAGATCTGTCTAGTTCGAAATATCCTTGGAATTCTTCCATTTAAAATTAAACCGGAAACAAAAGGAAAAGTAGAGGGTTTCGTGGATTATAAAATGATACATAGTGCGATACAGTCAAAACAAGGTATTCTAGTACAAAATAATTGATAGATACCTTGGAGACAGGTAAACTCATCAACGGACTCTCTATCTTTTTTCCATCTAACATCTAATTGGTTTCTTTCTTTATAGTTATAGGATAAGAAGATGATTAGAAATCCTTTATTTTTTCAACCCAATCGCTCTTTTGATTTTGGAAAAAAGTATCCTTATCAATATACTGTTTCTTTTACACATTCATCTCCATTTTTTTTTATAATCTAATGAAAAATTGCTAATAGTTAGGATTCACTAAAAAATCGGTAATCCACTCTTGGAAAATCCTTTCCCGCACCAGTCACTAATCTATTTTTAACGTTTAATTCGCGCGGGTGATCGTTCCAATCAAGAACATAAGCTCGTTGCTTTTTATTTCCCTACAATTAGAGCCATAAGGCTCGATCCATGTATTCAATCGACCCAACTTTGAATTCCTTTCGTTCTAAAAATTCAACCAAAGTTTTTTACCGATCTAATAAGAACGAAAGTTTTTAATAATTCTACATTGATACGACATGCTCTTTTTTCCATTCATTCCTTTCAGGATCAGTCGTGGTCTTACAAACTCTACTGATAGTCTGGACGAATCCCTTGCTTCATCCAAATGTGTAAAAGACCCTAGCCGCACTTAAAAGCCGAGTACTCTGCCGTTGAGTTAGCAACCCAAAGAGAGTATAGTATGTAGATACAATCGAGATCAAAATTAAATAAAGAAATTAGACAAGTGGTAATACAAGAAATTTTCAAATAAAAAAATTATAGACCACTTCGTAGATATTCTTATCTATTACATTCTATATATTTTTATATTTTCTTTCTCTATATTTTTAGATATTCTTTTTCATTTTATTCTTTTTTTATCTAGCCATTTCCAAATTTATAAAAATTTTTGTTTTTTATCACAGCAAATTCAACGAATTTTTTAATAAAGTAAAAAACAAAAAGGTGTTTTGTATGTAGTTGTATGTAGGACAAAAAAAAATGGACCCATTTACCCTTGAATTATATTTGGGCACTACACTCTTGTCAATATGTCTGCGAAAAAAAAAAAAAGAATAAATATATAAATAAAACAAAAAATAGAAAAAAAAGAGAATGATATCAATTAAATAAAGAACTTGGGTTGGATTGGCACTATCTAAATAAGGTACATGATTAGAAAGGAATGTAGATAAAAAGAAAATAACCAAGAAGTATAAAAAATATCAATAACTATACATCAAAAAATTAATTCTTTTTTTAGTATAGTTCCAAGGAAAACCATTCAGAATGTAATGTAAGAATTTTCTATTGCTAGATCCAATTCCTACCGTTAGTGACTTGGTCAATATAACTTTCTTCGTTGGTTCACTTTATCTTTTTTCTCGACATATCAATATAGAACAAAAGAAGGTGTGAATCATAAAGAAAGGATTAGATCAAACTATATACGAATCACTCAAGTCTCTTTCTTTTTGTATTTAATTAAGTTAATTGTGTTTCAGTAGGGCGAAGTTCTTTTATAACCTCTGCCTTCTTTAAAATATCATAAACAGTTCCGGTAGGTTGAGCGCCCCTTTCAAGAAAATATAAAATAACGGGAACATTTAAATACGTTTGATTCTTTATCGGATCATAAAAACCAACTTTCCGAAGATCTCTTCCTTCTCTTCGGGACCGCACATCAATTGCAACAATTCGATAGACGGCGCATTGGGATAGATTATATGAATAATACCCCCCCCCTAGAAACGTATAAGAAGTTTTCTCCTCGTACGGCTCAAGAAAAATGATTTTTAATCATTCTTTTTTTTTCAAGTTATGTATATCTAAAATAAAGCAAAAAAATCCCCCCAAAAATCAATAATAAAATTAATTAGACTAAGAATTAAGTCCCCTGTTGCTCTTATTCTTCTTTCCGTAAAAAACCATTTGCACTCATAACTCAAGTTGAATAACTCTTAAATAGCGCAAAAGAAACATTTCATTTATTGAGTGGTCTCAAACCCCCTTTTTTCTGTCTGGCTTATTTAACCTCTATTGGAATTATTCATTCTAATCCAGTTGTTGATACAGTTGAGAATGAAAAGGGCCTTTCCTTGTTTCGGAATCTCTTTGCTTTGAATCATTAGGTTTATACATTACTTCGTTGATCTTTAATCCTTTCAAAATGGCAGCAACATACCCTTTTTGTGATTGTTTATCAAAGAAAAGAATCATACAAACGCTTGATTCTTTCACGATATACTTTTTAAAGGGTTTATCACTTCCAACAAATTTTCCTTTTTGATTGGAAACTTGGTGGCATTGGATCCTTTCGATTTTTCTGTCAAAAATATACTTACGAAGTTGTTCTAATCTATTGATTCACACTAACCCTAGATTCTTGCTCTTAAGAAATGACTCAATACTTTCTACTCAAGCTCCACCATGTACTATTTAAAATTAACTACAGCCCAATAAAAGCGTGGGTTCTAGTTTAACAGAACAGGGGATGTCGAGGCAAGAGCACCTTTTTCTATATAAAATGATGGATATAAAAATCCACACCAGATCATGTCCTTCAAGCCGCACGTTGCTTTCTACCACATCGTTTCAAACGAAGTTTTACCATAACATTCCTCAAATTTTTAACCGGTATGCAATTGATTCAATTATGGAATCATGAATAGTCATTGGTTTAGTCGGGACATATAAGGCGAATAGAATATCTGAATCACCTTTACTTTCAACCATTACACATTACATAAAATTATACTTATTTTAGTCATTCGTAATTTTATAACGAGCAAAATACGAAATACCTAAAAATTTAGTTTCAAAATACATACAAAATACATACGTAACATATGTATTTTTATAATTAGTATAATTATAAATTCGATTCGAAATGAGATTCGGATAGATATTTAAATTGACACCTTTTATCGTTGATTAACTCCTATATACTCCCCCCACTCGGGAGTCATAACCTCCCCCAAAAGCACCTTTTTTTTACAAAAAAATAAACCGTCTAGGTCTAGATACGAAACAAAACAGACCTAAATTAAATATTTTTTATTCTTTGAACTCACTTCTGTTTGTGAAAAACATAGAATTCAGAAACGAATCTTGAAAAAAAAAAAAATGATGATAGAATCCAGATGCTCTGGGACGGAAGGATTCGAACCTCCGAATAGCGGGACCAAAACCCGTTGCCTTACCACTTGGCCACGCCCCACTTAGATTTCGAATCTAGTAATTTAGAATAATATTGTTGTTGATTGTTCGTCAATTCCAGCCCAAATATCTATAAAATCCAGTCGGTTGTTATTAGGATTTTCACACGTGTATATATAGAAATAAACTTAATTTCTTGATCATTACATATAATTCAATTAAGATAATGTATGAAAGTATGATTTCTTCTATTCTCTTTTGATTTGAGAGTGGAAGAGTTTTTGATTGAGTAAGTTCAAAATAAATAAAAGAAAGGATTTTTTATCTACTTTGCTTTCTTCATTTTTCGCTTATCTTATATCAATAACTCAATCAAAATGCAATAATCTTCAAGAAAAAAGATGTCTGCTATGATAAATATCTTTAGTTTGATCTGTATTTGTCTTAATTCTGCCCTTTCTTCGAGTAGTTTTTTATTCGCCAAATTGCCCGAGGCCTATGCATTTTTGAGTCCAATCGTCGATTTTATGCCAGTCATACCTCTACTCTTTTTTCTATTAGCCTTTGTTTGGCAAGCTGCTGTAAGTTTTCGATGAGATTTTAAATATTGTCCTAGAAAAATGAATGATTTATTCGAGAAAAAATTCTAATACGATTATGATTATACTAAATAAATGAAAAGATCAGGCTTAGAGTATCAACTCTCGATTTGAATTCAAATAGAAAAAGTCTTGAATAGCCTCGAAAAATTGGAATCACTCCCTTTCTCGTTCTAACAAAAATTTCCGTGAAAGACCCTATGAAGTCTTCCCCCGCAATTGTGGGTAGGAAAGCTATTTTTTTTTTGAGAAAAGAGAAAAGGGAGGCTCCTAACACTTAACAAATTTTTTTTTT